CCGAAGAATGGATTTTGACTTTGGTAACATAAGATTGAATTGTAGAAAGAACCATCCGGATCGTTTTTTTATCGATATTCCTGGTTACTAATACTAACTAGGAAATCTCTATTAAACAAAAGAGTGAATTCTTTCAAAATAAAAGAGTGAATTCTTGGGGAGTTTTTAGGAAATACTTTAAAATTTTATTAAATTATGAAATTTATAAGACAAGAAAAGATAATAACTACTAATACGAATAATAAAAGGGTGGATTATCGTATATATATATTTCATGTAGAAACATGTAGAAAGATGAATTAGAAACATGTAGAAAGATGAATAGGTCCATTTATTTATATATTTATTGTATTTTATTAATTAATATATATTTCTTAAAACATATACTTATAGACTCCCTATCCCTATTAAGTATATATATACTCACTTAGGTATACTTAGTATAATATAACAATTATATATGAATTATAAGATATCTTTATAACAATATAAGGATAAGGTTCAAATATAAAACAATAAATATAACAATAAATAACAGGTACAAATATTAAATCGAGGTACCCATTCTATGATAACTCTCAACAGTCTCCCCTCCATTTTTGTGCCTTTAGTGGGCTTAGTATTTCCGGCAATTGCAATGGCTTCTTTATCTCTTTATGTTCAAAAAAACAAGATTTTTTAGATACAACAAGGACAAATCTTATATATATATATATATTTTTTTTTCAAGACTTACTTGGATCATAACACGGATATCTAGTTAGTAAAATATGGTATAATATGCGGCTTCCTTCGGGCATAAGCTCTTATGTATGTGGAAACATGATAAATGAATTCTAACTATTTTCAAATAGATCGGGATCGGGGAGAATTGCTGAAATGTAAAGTCAATATATATGTATTAGGAAATCATATGAAAGGGATGTTATTATTTTAGTTTGGATCTAAGAAATTCGATGAATTATCCCTAAAGGTTCACATCATAATAGTGCTGGTTGATGAGAGTTACTTCGGAAACAAAAAAAAGTAAAAAAAAATTATTTTTGTTATTCTCCCAATTCCAATAAAATGCAACTAGGTCTAGTTAGAGTATGAGTTGGCGATCAGAACGTATATGGGTAGAACTTATAGCGGGGTCTCGAAAAACAAGTAATTTCTGTTGGGCCTTTATTCTTTTTTTAGGTTCATTAGGGTTTTTATTGGTTGGAACGTCCAGTTATTTTGGTAGGAATTTTATATCTTTATTTCCTTCTCAGCAAATAATTTTTTTTCCACAAGGTATCGTGATGTCTTTCTATGGGATCGCAGGTCTTTTTATTAGCTCCTATTTGTGGTGCACAATTTCGTGGAATGTAGGTAGTGGTTATGATCGATTCGATATAAAAGAGGGCATAGTGTGTATTTTTCGTTGGGGATTTCCTGGAAAAAATCGTCGCATATTCCTCCGATTCCTTATGAAAGACATTCAGTCCATCAGAATAGAAATTAAAGAGGGTATTTATGCTCGTCGTGTCCTTTATATGGAAATAAAAGGACAAGGAGCCATTCCCTTGACTCGTACTGATGAGAATTTTACTCCACGAGAGATTGAGCAAAAAGCTGCTGAATTGGCCTATTTCTTGCGTGTACCAATTGAAGTATTTTGAAAAAAGGAACTGAAGAATGAATACTTTGCAAGAGATAAAAAACTCAAGAATCATCTTTTTTTCTATAGCATAACTTAACTGAAGTTTCTTCAGAACGCTTACTCGAGCCAAAGCAAACGTATATGAAACAATTCTAAAACTAAATTGTTTATGTCCACAATTTTTTTTATGCGTATGTAAATCCACTTAACTCAATTCAGTAACAAATCTAAATGATAGATTCATCATATATCAAAACAAAACATTTCATCATAAAGTAAAGAATTTTTTTTCTAAATAGTTGATATTTTGATAGAACGGGAGTTCTTTCGTCTCGAAATCCGACTACTATTAATTTAATTTGAAGAGGGCTCTTTCTTATTCTATATTCTTTCTAAATTCAAGGACTAACCGCTGTACTGAATCACAAAAAAATCCGGAAATACATCGATGGCTTGTAATAGAACTTATGCTTGATAGAAATATTAGTATCATATAGAGTCGACGAATGAGGTGCGTTCATTAAAAATTTTAAAATTCACAGACGAAAAAATGGCAAAAAAGAAAGTATTAATTTCCCTTCTATATCTTGCATCTATAGTATTTTTGCCTTGGTGGATCTCTCTCTCATTTAATAAAAGTCTGGAATCTTGGTTTACTAATTGGTGGAATACTAGGCAATCCGAAATTTTTTTGAATGATAGTCAAGAAAAGAGTATTCTAAAAGAATTCATAGACTTAGAGGAACTCTTACGTTTGGACGAAATGATAAAGGAATACCCGGAAACACATTTACAAAAGCCTCGCATCGAAATCTACAAAGAAACGATCCAATTGATCAAGATGCACAACGAGGATCGCATCCATACAATTTTACACTTCTCGACAAATATAATCTGTTTCGGTATTCTAAGTGGTTATTCTATTCTAGGTAATGAAGAACTTGTTATTCTTAACTCTTGGTTTCAAGAATTCCTATACAACTTAAGCGACACAATAAAAGCTTTTTCTATTCTTTTATTAACTGATTTATGTATAGGATTCCATTCGCCCCACGGTTGGGAATTAATGATTGGCTCTGTCTACAAAGATTTTGGATTTGCTCATAATGATCAAATTATATCCGGTCTTGTTTCTACTTTTCCAGTCATTTTAGATACAATTTTTAAATATTGGATCTTTCGTTATTTAAATCGTGTATCTCCTTCACTTGTAGTGATTTATCATTCAATGAATGACTGAAAAGTGATCGAATGAGCCAATTATAATATTTGTTACTTTGTACATAAGCAAAACATTCAAAATTGTACTTACTACCCATCCAAGGGATTCCTCCAATATTCCAGTAAAATTATTTATATTTAATATTTAAGTAAATAGCAAAATTATAGATAGGGAACTATACTTAGCGACCTACCTAATTTTATTGTAGAAATTTTCGGGATCAATGATTGGACCATGCAAACTAAAAATACCTTTTCTTGGATAAAGAAAGAGATTACTCGATCCATTTCCGTATCGCTCATGATATATATACTAACCCAGGCACCCCTTTCAAATGCATATCCCATTTTTGCACAGCAGGGTTATGAAAATCCACGAGAAGCGACTGGCCGTATTGTATGTGCCAATTGCCATTTAGCTAATAAACCCGTGGATATCGAGGTTCCACAAGCGGTACTTCCTGATACTGTATTTGAAGCAGTTGTTCGACTTCCTTATGATCTGCAACTGAAACAAGTTCTTGCTAATGGTAAAAAAGGAGCTTTGAATGTCGGGGCTGTTCTTATTTTACCCGAGGGGTTTGAATTAGCCCCTCCCGATCGTATTTCGCCCGAGATTAAAGAAAAGATAGGAAATCTGTCTTTTCAGAGCTATCGTCCCACTAAAAAAAATATTCTTGTGATAGGTCCGGTTCCTGGTCAGAAATATAGTGAAATCACCTTTCCTATTCTTTCCCCGGACCCCGCTACTAAGAAAGATGTGCACTTCTTAAAATATCCCATATATGTAGGCGGGAACAGGGGAAGGGGTCAGATTTATCCCGACGGGAGCAAGAGTAACAATAATGTTTATAATGCTACAGCAGCAGGTATAGTAAGCAAAATAATACGAAAAGAAAAAGGGGGGTACGAAATAACCATAGCGGATGCATCGGATGGACGTCAAGTGGTTGATATTATCCCTCCAGGACCGGAACTTCTTGTTTCAGAGGGCGAATCCATCAAACTTGATCAACCATTAACGAGTAATCCTAATGTGGGTGGATTTGGTCAGGGAGATGCGGAAATAGTACTTCAAGATCCATTACGTGTCCAAGGTCTTTTGCTCTTCTTGGCATCTGTTATTTTGGCACAAATCTTTTTGGTTCTTAAAAAGAAACAGTTTGAGAAGGTTCAATTGTCCGAAATGAATTTCTAGATCTGCGGATTTATCAACATCAAGCTCTAAAAAGAAACAAATTTTTGTTGGGAATTATGTATGATCAAAAAAATTTTGCTTATTTATATTCTTTATTCTACCGGATTTCGGGAATTACTTAATACCGCATTCCTGGTCATAGTATATTGTGAAGGCGACTGTTTTACTTAACTCTTCTTTATTTATTTTTTTTTTTTCAATCCAAATTGAAACGGTATGATATAGAATGAATCAATAGTTTTCTATTTGACTAGAATCAAAACAAAAGATAAATAAGCGGAGAATAGAAACCTAAAGTATAAATGAGAGGAACAAAGGATTTTAGGGGAGATTGTTCGTCTCCTAGTCCTTGACACAAGAAACGGAATTTTACCCAACCCTTTCTTGTGTCGAATTAATAAAGATTCTCGATCCCGTTCGTAAAAAATGGATATTTGTAGTTTTCATTTTTTTTTTTTTTTATAGGTTTATTTTATCATAACCCTTTTTTAGATTTCTTACGTAACATAGTGGTAGTGGACAAATAAATATAGGTCAATTTATTGAGCAATATAGAACTTCTTCAATTTCAACGAACTTATAAAAAAAAATTTCACTTTTATTAGATTAAATATTTATTAGATTAAATGGAGTAAGGTTCTATTCTATTAGTATAGAAAGGGTTTGCATGATATCTGATTGATAGAAATATATTCTATTTATATATAATTGTGAGTCATCCAAAAAGGGTAAATCGAGTGATTCCTTCTTTGTTTTAAGTCTTGACAGATACTATTGAGTAACAGATGTTCTGAATCAATTAACGAAGTTCATTTTTTAAAAACATCATCAGAAAAGGTGGAGGTTTTTGAAACATCTCTAAAAAAAAATATTATGATTATTAAGAACTCAACGGGACTTACCCCCTCTTTCCTTGTCTGATTCGAGGGGGATCCCGTTGAGTTCTTATGCTTT